CGGGGATCGTCGAAATAAGCAAGAATACTATTTCTACGTAAAATCCCATTTATGGGTATTTCAATCGAGATACCAGAACGGGGCATTAGTTCTTTCTCCCGTTCTTGATCATATTGGAATGGGATGATGAATCTATTTCTTCGCCTTTTCGCCAATAAATCAGAATTCTCGTGGAGAATGGCAGGATATAGGAAATTCCAATGACCATTAGATATGATTCGATCAGGTCCTGAATAATCAAGAATCCCCTGCCCTTTTTTACTGGAAGGATCCGAACTAAACAATTTGTGTCTCACTCGATCATTAGTCACTGAGAGGTCAGAAATATATCTCCGTTCGACAGAAAGAGAATGAAGATTCATTTGATCTTGATCCTTGTGGAGCGAAAAAGTGACTATACTGGATCTGCACGGACCTCCTGATAATATCCATAAATGACTTGTTTTTGGTAAGAGATGAACATTACCATATCTATATTCAGGCGCATGGTACACATCGGTACTCCAGTGCATTTCTCCCTCTGAGTCAGAATAAATATGTTTTCGAACCCTCTCTTTAAAATTGAAAGTGGATGTTCCAGCGCGAATCTCAGCAATCACTTGTTCTGATTCTACATATTGATCGTTTTGAACTAAAAGAAAACTTTTTGGTGGAATATTCACATTATGTAGAATATCCTGACTCTCAATAGTTACATACAGGTCTATATAACATAGAAAAGCAGGATGTCCATGACGTGTACGTGTGGGATGAACCAAATCCTCATTGAATTTTATTTTTCCATTAGAAGGAGCTCGTACATGTTCTGCAGTACCACCTGTAAATACTCCACCGGTATGAAAAGTTCTTAATGTTAGTTGAGTCCCGGGTTCCCCAATTGATTGACCTGCAATAATACCTACTGCTTCTCCCAATTCGACCAGGTCGCCATGAGTGGGACTCCGACCATAACATAATCTACAGATCCAAGATGTACTCCTGCAAATAAAGGGGGTTCGAATATATATTGATTGTGCTCGAAAGGTTATGAATCGATTGACAAGTCCAATACCAATATCTTGATTTCGAGTGGCAATGCATCGTAGACCCATATATATATCGTCTGCTAATACACGACCAATTAGTGTTTGGATCCAAATTTTTTCCGTCATCCCATTTCGAGGACTCACCGAAATACCTCGGATAGTGCCACAATCTGTTCTACGCACAACAATGTGTTGAACTACTTCAACAAGTCTACGCGTGAGGTATCCAGCATCTGATGTTCGTACAGCAGTATCCACAACTCCTTTGCGGGCTCCGTAGCAGGAAATTATATATTCCGTTAAAGAAAGTCCTTCGCGTAAATTGCTTTGAATGGGTAAATCAATCATTTGTCCTTGGGGGTCCGACATTAATCCTCTCATACCTACTAATTGGTGTACCTGAGATGCATTTCCTCTAGCTCCCGAAAAGGACATTATATGGACTGGATTAGAAGGATCAGTCATCCTAAAATTAGGATGCATTTCTTGTCTCAAATATTCACTTGTAGCATACCATATCTCAATGGATTGACGCAATTTTTCTACCGCGTGTACATTCCCATAATGATGGTGCTTTTCTAAAATCAAACTTTGTTGTTCAGCATCTTGGACTAGCCATCCCTTAGAAGGTATTGTTAAAAGATCATCAATTCCTAATGAAATGGATGTAGCAGTGGCTTGCTGGAAACCCAGAGTCTTTACTTGATCCAGGATGTGCGATGTATATGCCATTCCGAAGTGATCTATTAATCTGCTAATAAGTCGTTTCATGGCAGTTGCATCTATCACTTTATTGTGAAAAACCAGATCGGCCCGTTCTGCCATAAGTACCTCCATATTCCGCTGAGTAGGATTCGACAATGGGTTTGAGTCAGTGATTTGAAGACTTCCTTTCCTCGATCTTGATTCACGTAGAAATTCAGGAATTATGATACCGGTTGAGCCGTAGAGAACCGAATTCCCACGGTATCACATAATTACTTAGCTTAGGTATCGTATGAGTAGGCCCGACAAAACCCTTGTATGGCTTCTTCTATTTCTCGATAAAAAGAAATATGACCAACAGTTGTTCGAATGTATATACAAAGGATTTCTTTTTTTACACTTCTTACTATTAGATAGTGCCCATAAATCTCATGATAGGTACCCAAAGATTCATATTGAACTTCGATGGGAACTTCTCTTGAGGCAATGACACGTTGATCGAGTCGCCACCGGAGCCACAAAGGACTATCTAAATTGATTCGTTTCTGCCGATAAGCTCCAAGTGCATCATAGGAACTACAAAAATAGGGTTCTTTCTCTTTCGTATACTTATTATCGTCAACCGTTTCATTTTGATAGTTTCTTCGATTACATGGATTATACCTATTTGAACAAATACCTCGACGATTCCCGATCGTTAATATATAGAGTCCAATAAGCATATCTTGAGTTGGTACGGAAATGGGATCTCCAATAGCTGGAGACAAGAG